AGTAGTTGGAACAAAGACACATTTCGTTGTGAATTCAAACAAATGTGGCAGATAGGCATATATCTGCACGGACTAATCAATAGTTCAAGCCACACACTCCCATAATCCATTTTATCTTCAGAAAATTCACTTCAACCATTAGTGTCAAATAAATAATACAATTTTGCGGGGTTGAAGGAAAAGATCCAAATACATGTTTTATTCTTTTCAATAATCCATATTTATAGCAATGAAATCCTATTGTTCCTACCCTGAGTGAAGTGATAAATGACTGATTACAAATATCTATGATCTATAATACTATTTCTTCTCTATAAAGGACCAGAGATGCCTTGCTTACGTATCATTGGGAAGTGCATTAACATAAATACGGCAGTAAGTAGAGGTAATACAAAAGTGTGTAAACTATAAAAACGAGTCAGGGTGGATTGGCCTACACTAGCACTTCCGCGCAATAACTCTACCAAAGGCGATCCTATTACAGGAATAGCTTCCGGTACGCCTGTTACAATTTTGACTGCCCAATAACCAATTTGGTCCCGGGGTAAGGAATAACCAGTCACGCCAAAAGATGCGGTCAATACAGCTAAAACTACACCTGTAACCCAAGTCAATTCACGAGGTTTTTTAAAGCCACCGGTGAGATACACACGAAATACGTGCAGGATCATCATTAGCACCATCATACTTGCGGACCATCGATGAACTGATCGGATTAACCAACCAAAGTTAGCTTCAGTCATTATATATTGAACGGAAGCAAAAGCCTCAGTAACCGTTGGGCGATAGTAAAAAGTCATAGCAAATCCCGTAGCTACTTGTACTAAAAAACAAGTAAGTGTAATTCCGCCTAAACAATAAAATATGTTCACATGGGGAGGGACATATTTACTAGTTATATCATCTGCAATCGCCTGAATCTCAAGACGTTCTTCGAACCAATCATATACTTTATTGAGATAGGTAAATCCAGGGAACTCCCCCTCTGAGAACCGTATATGAGAATTTCATTTCGTACGGCTCAAACAAAAACCACCCAAATACTGGCTAGAATGGATATGTGTAATAAAAAGTTTGAAACTTATTTATCTTTCCTCCTATGATTCACTCTTTCTTTTTCTCTAAAGATACGAAAGAATAAAAATCTGAAAGCTCTTCTTTGTGATTATAATGCTAAAAAATATCAAGTTGGCTCATTCGTCTTTATGTTGATTGTTACAGGCCTCTTGAATCCTCTATTTACCTATTTTTTTTTCTTTTATTTGTTATTCTTATTTGTGTGTAACGCGGTTTTACTTCTGTTTTCTTTATTATTGATAGGAATTCTCTTGTTAAGACCCTATGAATCGATTAAAACCTCAGATTCATACTACAACCACGATGATTCAAGAAAACCTTCAAACTAAGTCCAAAAATTCCCTGAGTAAGAATCGTTGGATCATCACTTATTCAATGAATAGATATACTGAATAAAAATTTAAAGAAAGGTTTGTCCCTTAATTAAAATAAGCATAAACGGGAAAAAGAATAAAAATCTGTCGATTTATCACTTCTAACCCCCTTTTTTAACTATTTGGGGGTTAACTCTTTTTTTTGGAGTCCGGCCCGCGAGGTCTTAATATAAAATATGAATCATAGTTAGAATAGTTTGTAATCTATTTCCTATATTCCGCGCGTTCCGGATACTAGAATGAATATCCGACGAGGTAAAACCATCTGTATCAAGATGACAGAACCACTCTCTGTAGTATCCATAGGATCAATTATAACAAGTCACACACTCATATTCCGGAAATACAGAAACAAAGAAATTCCACGGTCGAACTACCCAAAAATAGAATGGGCTAAAAACGACCTAAATGATTCACTTTGTAGTGAAAAGCGATTTAGTAGTTCTTGTGAATCTAATTCATTGAAATTCCATCCAGTAAAATGGAAGAATTATAAATCTCCAAAATAATAGATAGGAATATCGCAAATAGAGCCATTGCAATACCCATCAAAGGAGTAGTTCCCCAACCTGGAGCTACTTTACCATATTCCGAATTCAGTGGTTTCAATAAATCCCCTACAATGGTTCGTCTTGGACCAGATCTAGAACTATTCTCAACGGTTTGTGTAGCCATAAATCCTATTTTGTATTCAGTGAGAGCCGTTGACTTTGTATACCATTATATTGTAAATAAATGATCTTAGCATAGATCCATTGTGGTCTTAAAATTATATAATAATGGAAACAGCAACCTTAGTTGCCATCTCTATATCTGGTTTACTTGTAAGTTTTACTGGGTACGCCTTATATACTGCTTTTGGGCAACCCTCTCAACAACTAAGAGATCCATTCGAGGAACACGGAGACTAGTTGAAGTAATGAGCCTCCCAATATTGGGAGGCTCATTACTTCAATCGAGATAATAAAAAATCATTTCATCTTTTTAGTTGGAACTTTAGGTGGTTCCCGAAAAAAGATGGCGAAAAATATTATTCCCAGAGTCGAGACTAAGAGGAATGTATAAACCAATGCTTCCATAGATTCGATTGTGGTTTACAATTATAGCTTCCATGCCTGTTTATTTTGGGTCGTCTCCCGGATAACTAAAGAGAAAGAGTCAAGGAAAGGGCAAAGGCAGCGATTCAAATCAAGATTTATCCGGCTCCCTGTCTATGTTATTAAATCACAAAAATAAAAGTAAGAAATCAATCTTGTATCAGACTACTTGTCGTCTTGTAGTAGGATCCCCAAGTTTTTGGAATGTTCCAAATTCTACTTGAGCATCCAAATCTGGGTCAATACCGGCAAAAACATCTCGGAACAAGGTTCTAGCGCCATGCCAAATATGTCCGAAGAAGAAGAGCAGAGCAAATGAAGCATGGCCAAAAGTAAACCAACCCCTTGGACTGCTACGAAAAACACCATCGGATTTCAAAGTAGCACGATCTAATTCAAAAATTTCGCCCAATTGAGCGCGTCGAGCATATTTTTTCACAGTAGCAGGATCACTATAACTGACTCCATTCAGTTCGCCACCATAGAACTCCACAGTTACACCTACTTGTTCGACACTATACTTCGACTCTGCCCTTCGAAACGGAACATCGGCTCTAACAATACCGTCTCCGTCTACCAAAACAACCGGAAATGTTTCAAAAAAAGTGGGCATACGACGTACAAAAAGTTCACGCCCTTCCTTATCTCTAAAGATAGGGTGTCCTAACCACCCAACAGCTATTCCATCCCCGTTGTCCATTGAGCCCGCTCTGAATAATCCCCCCTTTGCCGGATTATTACCGATGTAATCATAAAAAGCCAATTTTTCAGGAATTTTAGACCAAGCCTCTGATAAACTTTGATTTTCGGCTATCCCAGCGCTAACTCTTCGATATATTTCTTGCTGGAAGTATCCCTGATCCCATTGATAACGAGTGGGACCAAATAATTCAATCGGGGTAGTTGCTGAACCATACCACATAGTTCCAGCAACAACAAAAGCGGCAAAAAAGACAGCAGCGATACTGCTGGAAAGGACGGTTTCAATATTTCCCATGCGTAATCCTTTGTATAGACGTTGGGGCGGACGGACACTAAGATGGAATAGGCCGGCTAATATGCCCAATGTCCCTGCTGCAATATGATGAGAGGCTATTCCTCCCGGAACAAAAGGATCAAAACCTTCCACACCCCACGCTGGATTTACAGATTGTACCCTTCCGGTTAGTCCATAAGGATCGGACACCCATATTCCAGGACCATACAACCCCGTTACATGAAATGCGCCAAACCCAAAACAAGCCAACCCTGAAAGAAATAAATGAATTCCAAAAATCTTAGGTAAATCTAAAGAAGGTTTTCCTGTACGTTCATCAGAAAATATTTCTAGATCCCAGTACACCCAATGCCAAATAGCTGCCAAAAAGCATAAGCCGGAAAACACAATATGTGCCCCGGCCACACCTTCGTAACTCCAAATACCCGGATTCGTTATAGTACCTCCTGTGATACTCCAACCGCCCCATGAATTGGTTATTCCTAAACGAGTCATGAAGGGTATAACAAACATACCCTGTCTCCACATTGGATCAAGAACGGGGTCAGAGGGATCAAAAACCGCTAGTTCGTATAGAGCCATCGAACCGGCCCAACCAGCAACTAGAGCTGTATGCATTATATGAACAGAAATCAAACGACCCGGATCATTCAATACGACGGTATGAACACGATACCAAGGCAAACCCATGGAAATACCCCTTTAATCAACGAATAATAGACACTATGTAACTTTATTGCATTGTAAAAAGTAAAAAAACTATGCTCCGGACCCACTCTTTCGGTAGATTTTCTCGAGGAAAGAATTAATATTTGTTCTATTCTTTTAGTAATAATAATAGATAGTAATAATAGACGAATTCCATTTGTAGGAACAAAAATAAGCAGATCTATTCTATACCCGATAAGTACCAATACGCAATGGTAGAGGGGATTGATCCCACTTTAATTTTCTCTGAGTGAAGACATACCCATTTGTTCATATCATTCCAAAGACCCATTCGTTTCGTAAAAATTTTCCTTTAGTCATAATCATTCGGTTTTCTTTTTTTATGTTATTGTTATGAACTTATTCAATTTATGGATAAACTATGATAAAGGCTAATCTTATTAAGACAATAAACCCGTTGTTACGCTTCCACATCAAAGTAAGATATAGTACTTAATTTTTTTCTTTCATTTTATGCCTATTGGTGTTCCAAAAGTACCTTTTCGAAGTCCTGGAGAGGAAGATGCATCGTGGGTTGACATATAGTGCGACTTGTCAGATATATTGGGTCACATGGAATTTCCCCATTCTCTCCCCTGATCGAGATATCCCCTCTTTCGCCCAAAAAAGATTGATTGAATTATCAAAAGTTTGGAGCGTGAAATACAATTTAATCCTATTTATTTTTTGTAGGGGTATCAGATTAATATTATCAATTAGAATAATTTATGGTTGGCTCGACTGGACCAAAAAAATGAAGTATCCAGGCTCCGTTTAGAAAAAACCCAATTGGTAATATATCTAAGATTACTACTTTTATAATATTCTATTTATAAACAGGAGCGATCTCAAACTGTTTAATCAATCGAGTAATATAATGAATACATTGAATATTTAGTGGAAGACATGAAATAAATGAAATTGAAAAATAAAAAAAGCCATAGCAAAAAGACGTGGTATTGGGACATTTGCCCTATATGTGCAAATAAAAATCGGGCCTATCTTTACTCGGAGTAGAGCATAAACCTAAAAAAATTGAAAAAGCCCATTCAGGAACAAGAAAATGGCATCGTTATTTGGATTCGATCTCGATGAAACAATACATCAATGAGAAGTTCATTCGATAAGTTTAGTAAATTATTTATATATATATTTTATTTATATATATAGGTAAAGTAAACAGGCCAAAACAAATCCTTCTTGAAAAATGGAAGAAAAAAAGCCCTTTGTTAGAAGTTAGAAAGAGCCCCCTATGAAAATAAAAAAGAATGAGGGCTGCAATCTACACATTGATTCTTTTTTTTTGCGCGATTTTTGGTAAACCGTATGCATCAAAAGGTGCGCGTACGGTTCCTAAGGATACAATTATATCCTAATCAACCGACTTTATCGAGCAAGATTACTTTTTTTAGGCCAAGAGGTTGATAGCGATCTCTCGAATCAAATTATTGGTCTTATGGTATATCTCAGTCTAGAGGATGATAGCAAAGATCTGTATTTGTTTATAAACTCTCCCGGGGGGTGGGTAATACCCGGAGTAGCTATTTATGATACTATGCAATTTGTACAACCAGATGTACAGACAATATGCATGGGATTGGCCGCTTCAATAGGATCTTTTCTTCTGGTCGGAGGAGAAATTACCAAACGTCTAGCATTCCCTCATGCTCGGCGCCAATGAGTTTTGTATTTGAGAGAAAAAAGAAGACTATGCCTTCGCCATATGAAATATGACTATTAAGTAATAATAGCATGGCATTTTGAATTCGATATGAGAAACCCTTTTTTTTTTTATTTTTGTTTTTTTTTTTTCAAAAATCAATCATTAGATTATATATCGAACGAATAGTATGAGATAAAGGGCATTTCCGATTTTATCTGATTTATCGGAAGCCTATTGCAGCGTCACAAACTTTTTTGTTTTCACACCAGAGGGATAATAACAATATTTATCTTAGGAAAGAATACAAAAAAAAGAAACTTTGGGATTGCTTAATAACAGACTAAATAAATATATAAAGCAACGGAACCATCATAGTATGTTTTAACTACTCCAAAATAAAATGAAGGATGGTTATTGGATTATTTACCGATCGGGGTCTGATAGGCCCTATATTTGAATATTTGAATTTGATTTTATACTTCTTCAATGGAATGGAGGTTATAAAGTAAATTCCATTGTATAGCCGTATGCAATGCGCAAGAGATGCCTGTACGGTTGGTTGTTCAATTCTATCTTTTGGTTTTCATATCATTACTCGTTATTTAATTTATTCTCTTTGATTTCTCTTCGAGATAGAAGAACCATTTATTAGGTTATATAATCAGGGTAATGATCCATCAACCTGCTAGTTCTTTTTATGAGGCACCCGCAGGAGAATTTATCCTGGAAGCGGAAGAAATGATGAAGCTGCGCGAAACCATTACAAGGGTTTATGTACAAAGAACAGGCACACCTCTATGGGTTGTATCCGAAGACATGGAAAGAGATGTTTTTATGTCAGCAACAGAAGCCCAAGCTCATGGAATTGTTGATCATGTAGGGGTAGAATAAAAAATAACAGGGATTTCGCGCAAATACAAATACGCCATTTGAAATTTTATCTTCTTACTGGGTTTGATAGAGTATTCTATTAATTAATTTATTACTATAGAAGTAATTCCTAATCGGCCGGTTAGGATCGATCTAAACCAGCTCATTATGTATACGAGTCAACATGCCAACTATTAAACAACTTATTAGAAAGACGAGAAAGCCAATCAGAAATGTTACGAAATCCCCCGCCCTTGGGGGATGCCCTCAGCGACGAGGAACATGTACTAGGGTGTATGTGTGACTCGTTCAGAGCATGGACTGGGGCAAAAGAAAAGAACCCATTTTTCCAGTATCAGTGATCAGTAACAGTAAATAAGATAAAATAAAACGGAAGAACCCCATTCACTATCTAAAAAGTATCTATCATACCCTTCTATTGTGTATCAAAATTTATGGTTTCTAGTGGTGTAAATCCAATTGTCTCCATTTTCAATTTAAGATGAGAAAGAATTTCCCATTGGTAGCAAATGTTTATCCATTAAGCGGGGGGAATCCCATTTAAAGGCAAGAAAGATTACGCCCTTACTCTTTCAACAACGGACTAAGAGGGTCAGCTACACAGTTAATCTTCATAATTAAATACCGTTACTGTATAAGTGGATCTCGTTGTGAAAGACGGATTACTGAATAATTCATGGGTAGAGCCAAAAAGTGTGAACTGTACAAGTTAACAATAGCATTGATTAAATGAAAGAAAAGAAGGGGCTCCGGTGTATAGAAGGGATCTCGCCGTTTAAGAAGTAACCATAGAAACGATGGAACCCACTATTTTTTTTTTTATTCATTTCTATTTTATATTTACTACTTTTTGTTTTTATTTAATATTAATATGCTTTTTTTAATATCTAGTATCAATATTATTTCTTATTTCGAGGTAAAATGCCTATAAAAAAAAAAGAAAAAATCGTGGGCGGGAAGGTTATAGTAGCAAAAGCCGTTGGAGTTTTTATTTTATACATTGGAAGGATCCGTTTTGTTATTAACAAACTAGTAAAGGGGAAGGGAATAACTGAAAGAAAAGAAATCAATTAGTTATTTATCAAAGTTTCATTTATTCAATGACCAGAATTAAACGAGGATGTATAGCTCGGAGACGTAGAACAAAAATTCGTTTATTTGCATCAAGCTTTCGAGGGGCTCATTCAAGACTTACTCGAACTATTACTCAACAGAAAATAAGAGCTTTGTTTTCGGCTTATCGGGATAGAGGTAGGCAAAAGAGATATTTTCGCCGTTTGTGGATCACTCGGATAAATGCAGCAATTCGAGGGAATTTAGTATACTATAGTTATAATATTATCATACACAATCTGTACAAGAAGCAATTGCTTCTTAATCGTAAAATACTTGCGCAAATAGCTATATTAAATAGAAATTGTCTTTCTATGATTTCCACTGAGATTATAAAATAAGTAGATTGGAAGGACTCCATAGGAATGTTTTAAATTTTAATGGAGTGCGCTGTAAAATTAACTCCGGGAAGGTAGAATAGAAATTAGTATGATAAAATATAATCAAATAATATGATAAAGTCGTCAAAATGAACAAACAAGACGTTCAATAAAAAAAGATTTATTCTTTTTCCCCGATACTTTTTTTCTTATGACACGACACTCACATCTTAATTCGCGAATTTTTCGAACAAAACATCAATCCGCCTTTGAGTTCGTATTGGAATTTTGATTCAAGTGAAGAGTAAGCCTATCCCCCTTTTTGATTCTAAGACCCGCAGTTCTAGCAGCCGACTCACCTCTTTCAAATTGTTTCTCATTATTAAGAAAGGGTAACAAAGATAAAATACGAGCTTGCTTGATAGCAATAGTAATTAATCGTTGTTGTTTTAAGTTTAATCTATTCACCCGTCTAGATAATATCTTTCCTTGTTCACTAATAAATCGACTAATTAAACTCATGTTTCTATAATCAATTCGATCCCCCGACCCAACCGGGGGCAAACGCCTACGAAAAGATCGCTTGGATTTAAAATAGAGTCGCTTGGATTTATCCATGATTTGTTTATTCCTTATCCCGAAAATCCTAATTTTATCGGGGATTTCTTTTTGGTTTGTTTATCTTTAAATATATGTTATATATAATATATGGTATATGACATTTTTCATCTTCCTTGGAAGGATGACATACAATACATATGTGTAATCGGTTCCATCTATTTCTTTATCTCCCCATGAATTGTATATTTGTAACAAAAGGGACAGAATTTTCTCAATTCCAATCGACTAGGCGTATTGTGTCGATTCTTTTGAGTAATATATCTGGAAATACCAACCCTCTTTGATTCCTTATTAGCATCATTTCGAACAGCACAATTGGTACATTCCAAAATAACTGTTACTCGAACATCTTTCCCCTTGGCCATGAACCCCCTTTGTATTTTTGATTCACTCAACTATTCTATTTTGCGATCCAAAGAGAAAAAAGGAACGAAAAAAAAAATAGAAGTTGCTAACTCGAAATAAAATTATGAAAAATTTCGTTGCAATCAAGATAGTAATAATAAGTAATACAATGATTTCTAACTACATTTCTAATCCCAATATAGCGTTTCGTCTTTCATTTAAGTATTTTGTATGATATTGTTGACCTATCCATCAATTTCCATTTCCGTTCTCATTCTCTTTTTAATTATTTTCATTTAAATAATTTAAATGAAAAATTTTATTTTAATTCGAGCCTCGGGCCTGAGGCCCGAGTTCCGAGTTTCACTGAATTTGAATCCACTTTTATTCTTTCTCTTTTCGAACTTATTCAAATTTTAAAAATTCTAAAATTAAAAGATGGGAAGGGGAGGGATTAGTCACAGAGATTTTATTAAATCCCTAATCTTCTTCACCACTTCCCATGTTACTAACTAGAATGAAAAAAAGGGGAATATCAGCGCATCCGGAAATAAACGATTGATCTCTATCAATAGACCTGCTAAAAACCCGAACCATATAGTACTTACTACCGGCGCCACGGAGAGATATGTTTTTAGATCTCGCATTTTATTTGAAATCCTCCTTCTTTATTGGAATTTGTAATACATATATGATCAGACATATATGGAGTTAATGATCGCTTGTATTTGTCCGCGGAATCCCTAATTCAAATTGAAATGTACAACGATTCAGTAGAATATTCCTTTTCTTAAAAAAAACGTGCCCTTTTCTGTACCAGCGTTTCCCAAAAATATTCATTTTTTTTACAGCGGGTTTCATTATACGTAACGCATATAAGTAGTTTATTATAATTAATTAATAATTAATTATATGTTCTATGATATGAGATCAAAAAGAAGAAATGACAAGATAATTTTTGTATAGAAATGGAGTAAATAAAGATGTGGAAAACAATACGGGTATTCTCTACAATGACACTGTAACCCAATTGAAAGGGATGTAGCGCAGCTTGGTAGCGCGTTTGTTTTGGGTACAAAATGTCACGGGTTCAAATCCTGTCATCCCTACCTATTCTATTACTTATCTTATGAGCAGGAATCGTAACGAGGGACCAATTGAAATCGATTAAATTGGGCATCCATAACATGATCAATCTTTCATTTGACTCTATTCTACTATAGAATAGGATACGCATGCAAAAATATAATATATTAGGGTTACTTACAAAATATTTAGTGTGATAATAAAGCGCTCTTAGTTCAGTTCGGTAGAACGCGGGTCTCCAAAACCCGATGTCGTAGGTTCAAATCCTACAGAGCGTGATCCCATTCTTGTTATTCTTAGGTCGAAAATTACACTGAAATGAAATAATTGAACAGCAATTTCAATTTGATCCCTGCCCTATGTATTAAAATTAATAAAGCAAGTAGGGGTCAATCAAAAAAAGAGCTATTAATTAATTAAAGGTCCAACTGATCGCCGCGTCTGTATTGTAAATATGCGGTTACAAATAATCCAGCCAAAGTAATAGGAATTAGACCTAAGACAATTCCAAATAGAAAAACTTCAATCATTTCAATTTGTTTGAAAGAGGAAAAGGAGAGGTAATATCTATTCTTAACTATTAATTCATATTGCCCATGAATCTCAATGACCAAAAATTGGAAATTGACACGGTAAGAAACTTAAGAAACTATAGAATATATGGAATAACACAGAAAGATTTCGTTTTTTTATGAATCGTTTGTTCAATTAATTTCAAATAAGTCGTATCTTGTTCAACCCGATAAATAGAGCTGAGGTTATAGTTAAAACCGCTAGTAGAAAACCGAAATAACTAGTTATAGTAAGCATAAAGAGGCTAAATGAAATATGGTCTTTTTATACATATGTTTAGAAAGCACTTCCCTAAATTCAAATTTTTGAAAGATACAAACAAGAATAAGCAAAAAGACCAATTTCACTTATTCTTTCAATTGAAAGTTTTTGATTCATCAATCCTTCTAAACAGTAATAAAAAAAAATGGGAGTGACATAGGTAAGAAATCAATTCATCATCTGTGATATCTGAGCATCCCCTAATTCCCAATCAACAGATTCATCTTAAAAACTAATATTCTTATACTAATATTATATAATTAATAATCAAAATTAGAAATAATAAAAAACTCTGTTGTGTAACTTCATTCAAAAAATGAAATTGAATCGCTTTAAAATTGGAAAATCATTTCTATTTTTATTTTGATCTTTTTTTTTATTATTGTATCGAATACATTGTGTATTTTCGAACAAAGAATGACCTTATATTATACTAGAATCTCCCTTTTTTTTACTTTTACTTTATTACTTTCCCTTTTCTTTTTTACTTTAATTTGATTTGACCTCATTAGATTCAGTAGTAGGTTCATTCTCATAATATCTCTAATGAGAAGAAAAAGAGTTTCGCATGATCTAATCGTGCGAAACTTATACATTTTTTCTTTACATATCTTAAATTAGAGAGCCCCCCGCCCTTTTATAATTATAATTCGATCAAGAACGGCCTTTTGGTTCTAATACAACAATGCGTGCATCGCGAATATTGATTATTTTCTTCTTTGTTCTCTTTCTTTCGTCGAAGACTATCGGCTAGTCTTACTTCTTACTGGACAACTAACCAATTCCTTAAAAATGAAAAAAAAAAAGGGGGGGGGGGTTCCAACAAAAAACATCTTCTACAAACACAAAAAGAAAGAATATTTTTATATTTTGGATCTAATTGAATTGTAGGTGTAGGGGAATGGAATATGATAATCCCACTCGCGAATTATTTGAAAGCAACCCGTTGTATTCACATTTTATCTGATCTTCAGTTTCTAATCCGAAGCCGATAATGGAGAGAACCCTTATACTACTACAGGAATTTGAAAATTTTTTTATTGAATAGTATAGAATACTACATCGACAGGCAACAATAAAAGAAAAAAGAAAGTCTCTAGCACTCCATTTAGATACTAATTGTGAAATTGCGTTGCTGTGTCAGAAGAAGGATAGCTATACTGATTCGGTATACTCTAAAGACACCCTTGGTACCCTATTGACGATCTCACAAAGATTCAATTTCAGTGAATTCCCATTTACTGATCTCATCTTTTACGGAATCGATCCCCTTTTTGACTGTACAAGAATACGTGGAGCTCGGCATGTCTGGAAGCACAGGAGAACGTTCTTTTGCTGATATTATTACCAGTATTCGATACTGGGTCATTCATA